GGAGCCAGATGAGAAGAAATTCTCACGTCTGGTTCTGTAGTAGAGATGTAATTCAGAAAGAACCATCAACTATAACCCCAAAAGAACCAGATTCCGTAAACAACATAGAGGAAGAATGAAAGGAATATCTTATCGAGGGAATCGTATATGTTTCGGTAAATTTGCTCTTCAGGCACTTGAACCCGCTTGGATCACATCTAGACAGATAGAAGCAGGTCGACGAGCAATGACACGAAATGTACGCCGTGGTGGAAAAATATGGGTACGTATATTTCCAGACAAACCGATTACAGCGAGACCTGCCGAGACACGTATGGGTTCGGGGAAAGGATCCCCCGAATATTGGGTAGCTGTTGTTAAACCGGGTCGAATACTTTATGAAATGGGTGGAGTAACAGAACATATAGCTAGAAGGGCTATTTCAATAGCAGCATCCAAAATGCCTATACGGACTCAATTCATTATTTCGAGATAAAGGATAAATAAAGTAGAACCAATAGAAATGAGTCTTGGAAAATTGCAATTTTTTTATTTTAGACAAAGAATATTTCTTTTTTTTCTTCGTCCTTTGCATTGAAAGAACAGATTTCAAAATGATATGATTCAACCTCAAACCCATTTAAATGTAGCAGATAACAGCGGGGCTCGAGAATTGATGTGTATTCGAATCATAGGAGCTAGCAATCGTCGATATGCTCATATTGGTGATGTTATTGTTGCTGTGATCAAAGAAGCAGTACCAAATATGCCCCTAGAAAGGTCAGAAGTCGTCAGAGCTGTAATTGTGCGTACCTGTAAAGAACTCAAACGTGACAATGGTATGATAATACGATATGATGACAACGCTGCAGTTGTTATTGACCAAGAAGGAAATCCAAAAGGAACTCGAATTTTTGGCGCGATCGCCCGGGAGTTGAGACAATTAAATTTTACTAAAATAGTCTCATTAGCTCCCGAGGTATTATAAGATCGTGATATGTTTAAAGCGGGGTATTTGAAAGAAATAGATTAAGAAATAGATTGTATCTCACGTATATACCTTTATTAATTACTCATAAACAAACAAATTAAGTAAAAAAAAAGAAAAGCATGTTGATTATATCAAATTTTGAGTCACTAACAATTTTAGTTAATCATGGGTAGGGACACTGTTGCTGAGATAATAACCTCTATACGAAATGCTGATATGGATAAAAAAAGAGTGGTTCGAATAACATCTACTAATATTACCGAAAATATCGTTAAAATACTTTTACGAGAAGGTTTTATCGAAAATGCGAGAAAACATCGAGAAAACAACAAATATTTTTTGGTTTTAACGCTGCGACATAGAAGGAACAGGAAAGGGCCCTATAGAAATATTTTAAATTTAAAACGGATCAGTCGACCCGGTCTACGAATTTATGCTAACTCTCAACGAATTCCTCGAATTTTAGGTGGGATGGGGATTGTAATTATTTCTACTTCTCGAGGAATAATGACAGACCGAGAGGCTCGACTAGAAGGAATCGGTGGAGAAATTTTGTGTTATATATGGTAATCTTTTTAATATACAAATTAGATTCGAAACTTACTATTTGTAATTGTAAAAAAAAAAAGAAAAGGAACGAGTTGTCTAATATTGTTCCTCCTCCATTAGTTGATACTTCAAGGGGGCTTTACCTGGAATGAAAGAACAAAAATGGACTCATGAAGGTTTAATTACCGAATCGCTTCCCAATGGCATGTTCCGGGTTCGTTTAGATAATGAAGATCTGATTCTAGGTTATGTTTCAGGAAAGATCCGACGCAGTTTTATCCGGATACTACCAGGAGATAGAGTCAAAATTGAAGTAAGTCGTTATGATTCAACCAGAGGACGCATAATTTATCGACTCCGCAACAAGGATTCAAAGGATTAAGTGATTTTTTAACTTGAACATTCCTTTCGCGAGAATATGATTCAAGATGCAAAATCTAAAGAAACTTATTTTCTTCCAACCAAGAAGTAGATTCAAATTTAAGATAAGGAATGACAAATATGAAAATAAGAGCTTCTGTTCGTAAAATTTGTGACAAATGTCGACTAATCCGCAGGCGAGGGCGAATTATAGTAATTTGTTCCAACCCGAGACATAAACAAAGACAGGGATAATCAGACTCGCTAAAGCAAGTGATACATAAATAAGGAATCTTTTTTAACATGAAATGGATATATCCATATATCTCTGACTCATATTTATGAGATGATAAAATATGGCAAAAGCTATACCGAGAGTTGGTTCACGTAAGAACGGACGTATTAGTTCACGTAAGAGTGCGCGTAGAATACCAAAGGGAATTATTCATGTTCAAGCAAGTTTTCATAATACCATTGTCACTGTTACAGATGTACGGGGTCGAGTGGTTTCTTGGTCCTCCGCCGGTACTTGTGGATTCAGAGGTACGAGAAGAGGGACACCATTTGCTGCTCAAACCGCAGCAGCAAATGCTATTCGTACAGTAGTGGATCAAGGTATGC